TATGGATATTGGTTTTGATAAAAGTCTCCTTAGTTGTGAGGAGATAGATGCTCATGACGATAAGATTAATATGGAGCTGGAACAGCTAACTAGGATGGATGCGCTAACTGAGGAGATGGACACGGTGTGGCGCGTAGCCCAATTTTATATCAGCCTTCAAATCGAATTAACAAAAGCAATCTCTCCTTGCATAATATGGATTCCAAACATTCATGAGCTGCATTTTAGGGATTCGGGTTCCTTCTCCCTCGAGCTATTAGTGAACCTTCTCTCCTGGGATTGTGAAAGATCTTCCACTGGAAATAGTCTTGTTATTGCTTCGACCCATTTTCCCCAATTCGTGGATCCCTCTCTACTAGCTCCGCATAGATTAGATACGTGCATTAAGGTACGAAGGCCTCTTATTCCCCAACAACGAAAGCACTTTTTAACTCTTTCATATACTAGGGGATTTCGCTTGGAAAAAAAAGCGTTCCAGGCTAATGGATTCGCGGCCATAACCATGGGTTCCAGTGCACAAGATCTTATAGCACTTACCAATGAGGCCCTATCGATTAGTATTTCCCATGGGAAATCAATTCTAGACGAAAATACAATTAGATTCGCTCGTCATAGACAAACTTGGGATTTGCGAGCCCATGTAATACCGGTTCAGAATTCTCGGCTCCTTTTCTATCAGATAGGAAGGGCGGTCGCACAAAATTTACTTCTAAATAATTGCCCCATAGATCCGATATCTATCTATTTGCAGAAAACATTCGGTAACGAAGGGGATTTTTATTTGTACAGCTCATACGTCGAACTTGGAATGAGCACGAAGAAATTAACGATACTTCTTTATCTTTTAAATTGTTCTGCCGGATCGGTCGCTCAAGATCTTTGGTCTCCACCCGAACCAGAGGAAAACAATAGGATCGCTTATGGTAGACTCGTTGAAAATGATTTTGATCTAGTTCATGGCCTATTAGAAATAGAAGGCATTCTAGAGGGATTCTCACGGACAGATCTAGAGGGATGCTCACGGACAGAAAAAGATTGCAGTCAGTTTGATAAGGATCGAGTGCCATTGCTTCTTCGGCCCGAACCAAGGAATCCCTCCGATATGGTACAAAATGGATTTCAATCTATGATTGATAAGAAATTTATCTATGAATCGGAGGAGGTGTTTGTAGCGGGGGAAAAAGTCAACCCACAGAAAGTGTTCTCCAATTTCATAGTTTGGGCTCCTAGAATATGGTCCCCTTGGGGCTTTCTATTTGATTGGGTCGAAAGGACCAATGACAATGAATTGGGAGTTCCCTATTGGTCCAGTGCATTTTGGGCCAAGCAGATCCAATTCGTTCTTGCGGACTATGAAGAGGATGAGCTTGAAGAGAATGATCAAGAGAATGATTCGTATTATGATGAAGATGAAGTTGAACCGAATCCTAATCCTCTTGAAGCGAATGAGCAAAAGAAGGAGAGGGGTGTGTATTATAAGCTTGACGATGAAGATGATGGGTTTGAACCTCAATTTGACAGGTTTACTTATGAAGTCGGTGATAAGTTTTACGAGGCGTTCTTGCAGAGTATATACCTGACACGAGCTAGAATTCGAATTTCCAAAGAACAAGTCCTTTTTCGAGTAAGCCAATTCATTTGGAACCCTGGAAATCCATTCCTTGTCCTATCCGAAGATCCGGCCCTTGCCTCTATGTTTTCACATCGAGAATTCTTTGCAGATGCAGATGAAGAGATATTCAAGTGGTTTATTACTTCCGAAATCAAATCTATGAGAAAAAGCTGGATTTTCGAGGAGACGCAAGAAAAGCGCTTCGAAGGGGTGAATCAGCGCCGGAGATGGCTTAGAAAAACCAATAGTTCTACTGGATCTTTCCGTTCTAATACTCTATCCGAGAGTTATCAGTATTTATCAAATCTGTTCCTATCTAACAGAACACTTGTGGATCAAATGCAAAAGACATTGGTGAGAAAAAGATGGCTTTTCCCGGATGACATGCAAAAATTTTTCATGGAACAATATGCTACTGCTGAAACACGGAAGAATTGAAATCTTAGATCAATTCCCTAAAACGGACTAGATAATGGACTTTATCTGCTGGGTTCCGGGCGGTCATTTTTCCAGAGGTTCGACCCTTGTGTGATTCCTGTTGAAGCATATACTGGGGGGTGGGTAGGTGCGGGGCGGACGATTTTCAAGCAGACTCCCCATTCATTAGATAGAGAAGATGGCCAAGATTTCTTGATCCGCTGCCGAACTTATTCCAATTCCAAGAGCTCGGATCGAGTCGGTATTGATATACCGATTCGATCCTTTCTCTCTTTGCTCATTCACTGCGCATTCTCAATATTCTGCCTTGAAGAGGACTCGAACCTCCACGCTCTTTAGCACAAGATTTTGAGTCTCGCGTGTCTACCATTTCACCACCAAGGCATCTTGAAAGTGAATTGTATTCCATGAATATGAGATCTATCTAGTGTGATGTATGGACGCTATGCC